ACTGGGTGAATCCAGTCTATTCTTGAAATGAACAACTCACACACACTCCCTTTCCAAAAAAGATCAATACACCGAAAACTACACTTAGATTTATTGGATTTGTTGCTAAAATATCGGTATTAAATCCGAAACTCCCGGCGGATGGCCAGTGACCCAAGTAAACGAAAGAATCGGTTAAATTTTTCATATAATCTCCTCTTCTAGCTAAACTATAAAAAAAAGAACTCTGTCCTTTTTTTTTATTCTTTTTATTGAAAATAAAAAGAAATTTGAATTTAATAATGTAATTTACCTATTTGGATATTTGTAAACAGAATCAAAAACCTATTCTATTTACAAATGTATTTTCCAAAATTTTTAATTTTCAATAATAATAATGAGACTTATTAGAATTAAGCTAGAATTTTAGACCAAGTTTTATGTCAAGTTCAAAAAACCTAAACCTCCTTTTTTCGCAACACTCCTTAAAAAAAAGTTTCTATTAAACTAAAAGAATAAGGGGAAGGAAGAAAGCGAATCGATGTGCTAATTCCCCATCCTCAATTTAGTCCTTCCCAAGGATTGTTGTCTCAATGAATAATTGTAGGAGTTAAATCTTGATAGAATTAAAAAAACTACGAAAAAAATCCAGAATTTTGTGATTTCTGGGATTAAACAAAAGGATTCGCAAATAAAAGCGCTAATGCTACAACCAGGCCATAAATTGTTAAAGCTTCCATAAAAGCCAAACTAAGCAATAAAGTACCTCGTATTTTTCCTTCTGCCTCAGGTTGTCTCGCGATACCTTCGACAGCTTGACCCGCAGCTGTACCTTGACCAACTCCAGGTCCAATAGAAGCAAGCCCAACAGCCAACCCAGCAGCAATAACCGAAGCAGCAGAAACCAGTGGATTCATGATAAGTTCCTCACACCAAAATAAAGAAATAGTTAATGATACAATCATCCAATGACTTAGGACGTAATTCTAATTAAGTAATCGCTAAGATTCATCCAGCCAAAATAACCAAAAACTTGAATTGAAATAATATAATAAAATTATTGAATCATAAGAATTACTTTGATAGTAGTTCCTATCCACGGGATTTTTTAAAATCCATAATATATATATACGACTTTTTTATGCCATTTATTTTTTGTGAACCATTCTTTGAATTCTTCGTTCTTTTTTTTTATCATTTTTTCAGCCAATTCACAGATAAAAAGGAAGAACTTCTAATCGAATCCCTATCTAAATAGAAATTCACAAAAGTAGTAGAGCAGATTCAGATTATATAGATCTTTAACTCATATATACCTAGGCAATATCAAATATCACATATACAAGTGTTTCTTACATAACGTAAACCAACTATCTATAATTAATTGGGCTAACCTAAAAAAGAATATTTGAAAAAAAAATTGTTAATGATGGCCTTCCATAGATTCACCTATATACGCCGCAGCTAAAGTGGCAAAAATGAGAGCTTGAATCCCGCTTGTAAATAATCCAAGGAACATGACAGGTATAGGAACCACTAAAGGTACTAAAGAAACAAGAACAACAACGACTAATTCATCGGCTAATATATTTCCGAAAAGTCGAAAACTAAGTGATAGGGGTTTTGTAAAATCTTCTAAGATGTTAATGGGTAAAAGAATTGGAGTTGGTTGAATGTATTTACTGAAATACCCTAATCCTTTTTTGCTAAGCCCCGCATAAAAATAGGCTACTGATGTGAGTAAAGCTAAAGCAACCGTCGTATTTATATCATTCGTTGGTGCTGCTAACTCCCCTTGAGGTAACTGGATAATTTTCCACGGTAAAAGGGCTCCTGACCAGTTAGAAACAAAAATAAATAAAAACAGGGTTCCAATAAAGGGAACCCATGGACCATATTCTTCTCCAATCTGGGTTTTACTCACGTCTCGAATGAATTCAAGGACAAATTCAAAGAAATTTTGGCCGTCAGTTGGAATGGTTTGTGGATTGCGAATCGCTAGAACTGCGGAACCTAATAAGATAGCAATTACAACCCAAGAAGTAATAAGGACTTGGGCATGGACCTGGAAACCCCCTATTTGCCAATAGAAATGTTGGCCTACTTCTACACCAGATATCTCATATAACCCTTCTTTTATTAGTGTGTTGATGGAACATGATAAAACATTCATATTGCCCTCTGATAGAAATAAGAACTTTAAATTATTTTGATTCAAGATCCCCCCACTTTTTTTTACTTAATTTACTTTAATTTTATATTTAAGTTTTGGATACCAACTAAACTAATCACACAATATCCCCAGTTTTTTCTCTCTTTTTCTTTTGTACAATTCAGGAGTAGTAACCGATTTTTTAAATCGAAATACAGGGAGCCCCTCCCTCAAAAAAATTTGATTTATTTATCTTATTATTAATCAAGAATTTTGTATATAGCTAGAACGACCCTCACAAATTGCGAATACTAATTTGTTAAGAATGAATCGAATTGAAGCTATAGCGTCATCATTTGCTGGAATAGA